AACTCGACGATCCATTAATATTAATTGATATATTGATATATCATAGAGCGAGCGGGTAGCGGGAATCGAACCCGCATCGTTAGCTTGGAAGGCTAGGGGTTATAGTCGACGTTGATTTATCGTCTCTAATTCAAAACCGAACATGAAACTTTGGTTTCATTCGGCTCCTTTATGGAAAAGGGAGAAATTATCAGATCCAAATCTAAGACGGGAAAAAATTACAAAAAAAAATTTCCTCCATAACATCTATGTCAGCTTTTTGTCTGAATGTATTCAATTCAAAACAACTTGCTTTCTAGATGATCCCTCTAGAGGAGGGGATTCTAACAATCTTTCTAGTTACTTCGTTCTCTATTTCTATTTGAGAAAATCCTAAGGAAAAGTATTTTGTTTCCGCCGAGCTAAAACAAACAAAAATAAATATGTTGATTGAAGCCTCTAGTAAACTAAAGTCATCATTTAATAGCTATTTTGCTTCTCTCTATAAAAAAAAATGGAAGATTTAGTTACGATTAGAAACCTATTTTTCTATCTTCATCCATGGATTTCTTACTCATAGAATTGGAAGTATTGATCCAATTCAATAAAAATTCATGTTTCGCAATTTCATAATCCAAATTTGCAATTGACCTTTGGATACAAATCACGAGAATGTATAATTTTCCTCAAATTTGTCATTGAGAGGTAAAGGATTGATTCCTTTTAAGAAATAAAGGTTTTGATCGGAATAGTAATCAAACCGGGAGACCCTTTAACTATTAAAGGGTTAATAGAACGAATCACACTTTTACCACTAAACTATACCCGCTACAGTTCGATTATTGTATCGAAATGAAACTTTTGTCGAACACTGAAATTAGATGGAATCAAGATAGGATCATAAAAGAATCATGAAATTTACAATATTGGTGGCGTTTTTCGTAGGAAGACTTAATCAGATTATGAAAAGATAGTTAAATAACGAAAATCAGAAATAAAAAAGTTCTTTTTTTTCTTGAAGGTTTTTTTTGATAGATAGGGCTCAAGAAAACTGCTCAAGGTTAGAACTCGAAAAGAAAAGATTTGTGCAGTTTTCTTTTTTCTGTTATTCCAATTCAAAAAGAAAAAACGAAAGGGGAAGAAAAGATAATAAAAAATGGCATGTTGGTTTTAGAATATAAACTTTTTCTTATTGTTCTTGTTTTTGCTTCAATAACGCAGATAAATCTAAATCCGTTTTTTTTCTATTCTATAAATGCTATTTTATAATATAAATGTTAGATAAATAAAAATTATTATAAAAATATTATTATTATAGAAATAAAAATAAAAAAAAAAGCCAAAAAGGGCCTGGCGGGGTACTGATTAGGCCAGGCCACGGGAATTATATTATATAATTATAATAAAAGGCCTTTTCGCTTTTGGGTAAAAAAAAAATGTATTTCTTTTTTTCTTTCTATATTTCTATATATATTTTATTTTTAATTAACTAATTCTATTGAAATATTGAATCTTTTTTTTTGAATCTTTAGAATCTTTCTTACTTTATCTAAATCTAACGGATTGGAATTTCGGATAAAATAGATGTATTACACAATACAACTTGTATATTTTGTATATATCTATTATTCTAGTGTTATAGAAATGTTATTGTTATATAGAATTCTATATGATTTTCTATTTGTATTTGAATATTAGTATTTTTTTTCAATGGGGAGAGATGGCTGAGTGGACGAAAGCGTCGGATTGCTAATCCGTTGTACGATTCATTCGTACCGAGGGTTCGAATCCCTCTCTTTCCGTTTCCGTTGATGACTTACTAGATTTCTCTATTGATTTCTCTTTCTAATTTTTTAAATTAGATTTTTCAAAAATATCAAAAAATAGATAAAATTAGAAATTCTAAATTATAAATAACAAATAGAAAAAAATAATTATAGAATTTTATTTAATAATTAGAAGAATTAGAGAATTTTTTAAGAAAAAAAAAGATGAAAAATCAAGCAAAGAACGAACCCCTTTTTTATTCTTCGCGTCCAGGATTACGCCCTGGGTCATTAGATAGGAATCCAAAAATGAAGAGAGAAACAAAGAATATCACTACTGTATAAACAAAGAGTTTGAGAGTAAGCATTACACAATCTCCAAGATCATTTTTTTTATTTTGAAAAAGGAAAATAGATTCTCTATTTTTATACCATAATCCTATTTTGATTTGATAATGAAACCCAAAATAGTTTTTAGAAATTTTTTAGAAAGTGAAAAGTATTTTTTTATTTTTATTGTTATAAAAATAATATAATAATAGAAAAATATATAAAATAGATATAAAATATAAAAAAAATTCTTATCTTACTTATCACTAATTTTTGTATACCCACTTGTTGATATTTTGGAGGATCACAATAAGTTTTTTCATCCATAGAAAAAAAATAGTTAGAATGGGAAAACAGGGTGATCCAGACTGTGGATATCCAAGAATTTGAATGTTTGAATCAAGGGTTCATACTGTAAGACTTGTCTTATCTTATCAATTAGTAGTATTCGAATTGTTTTTCTCGAAAAATCATTCATTTTTATAGGACAAGATGAAAAATCTCATCGAAAACTTACAGCAGCTTGCCAAACAAAGGCTAAGAGAAAAAAGAGTAATGGTATGACTGGCATAAAATCTACGATTGGACTCAAAAAAGCGTAGGCCTCGGGTAATTTGGCTAAGAAAAAACTACTCGAATAAAGAGCAGAATTAAGACAGATCAAACTAAAGATATTAAGCATAACAGAAATTTTGTTTTTTAGATAATTGCATTTTGATTGAGTTTGAGTTCTTATACAAATAGATAGAAGTGAAAAATGAAGAATATGAAAATCAAAAATATAGACCAAAAATCCTTCTTTTTTTTTCTCACCTTACTCACTCAACCAAAAAACCTTCCATTCTCAAAGGAGAAGAGAAGAAATTCGACTTTCATACAATATCTTAATGGAATTATATGTAATGATCAATAAATTCATTTTAATTCGATATCTTTGTGTGTCAAAATACTAACAACAGAATCTAATTGATTCTTTCGATATTTTGGTTAGAATTGACGAACAATCAATAACACTATTAGTGTTTATTAGTGATGAATCGAAATTAAAGTGGGGCGTGGCCAAGTGGTAAGGCATCGGGTTTTGGTCCCGCTATTCGGAGGTTCGAATCCTTCCGTCCCAGAGCATATATATATTATATATTAAAAAAAAATATATATATTTATAGTAAATAAATATCTAGTCTAAGATAAATAGAATATTAGACTAATAATATAGTAAATAATTTAGATTGTTTCGAAAGTGTAATATTGGATGCAATTTGATTTTTTCGGCTAATGGGTCTAACCAAAATGAATCATATCTTTTTTTCACATTTCACAAATTCACAAAAAAAAGGATGATAAGTGTTCAAATAAGACATATATACAACTGAATTGGTTAGGGATTTAGGCAAAATGGCGTTATAGATTCCATACATGAATTTGAATTTCAAAAAAAGTGGAGTCCATTATCCATCTTCTCATATTCATATAGAATATAGATTGAATTTTTTATTCTTTTCTTTTTTATTTCGATTTCTTTTATTGTTTAGTGCTTTTTAAATTAATGAAATGATTGAGTTCAAAAAGAAAATGGATTTCTCTTTCATAGCGAGATCTAATGTCGTCTTTATTTTCATTGATTTTCTTTGTTTGTAAAAAAAATGAAATAACTTTCTTTAAATAACTAATAGAATAATAACTTTAATAACTTAAGATAGATTCTATATTTATGTATCGACTGTATATACTGACTGAACCAATGACTATTCATGATTCCATAATTGAATCAACCGCCTAGCGGTTCCAAATTCGAGGAATGTTATGGTAAAACTTCGTTTGAAACGATGTGGTAAAAAGCAACGTGCGACTTGAAGGACATAATCCGTTGTGGATTCTTATATCCATCATTCTCTAATAAAGGATGCTCTTGACTCGACATCCTTTGTTCTGTTTCACTCGAACCCGCATTTATTGTTGGGGTAGAATGAAAATAATACATGATGGAGCTCGAGCAGAAAGTATTGATTCATTTCTCAAGGGAGAGGGGTCTAGGGTTAGTGTCAATCAATAAGATGGAACAACTTCGTAAGTATATCTTTGACAGAGAAATCGAAAAGGTCCAAATCTAGCAAGTTTCAAATCCCAAAAGAAATTTTAAATTTTGTTGTAATTGATAAAAACCCTTTTCGATAAAAAAATTCTAAATTGATATAATAGAATTGATATCATATCGTGCGGGAATCCGCCGCTCATATGATTCTATTCTTTGATAGAAATAAATAACAAAAAAGGTATGTTGCTGCCATTTTTGAAAGGATTAAAAATCAACGAAGTAATGTCTAAACCCAATGATTCAAAACAAAGATAAAGGATTCCGGAACAAGGAAACACCCTTTGTATTTTAATTGTTACAACAATTGGATTTGGATCCGAATTCCAATCGATTTGAAATAAGACATATTAAATAAAGGGTATTGAGACTACTCAATAAACGAAATGCCAAAGGATTTTTGTTTGAGCTATTTAATAGTTATTGAACTTGAGTTATGAGTATACAAATGATTTTTTTAGGAAAGAAAATGAAGAAAAAAGGGATTTAATTTTTAGTATAATTCATTTGATGATTTTCGAGACTTATTTTATTTTTAATTGGCTGTTCAAATGTCTATACTATAGACATAACTTCGAATCATTTTCTTTTTCTCGAGCCGTACGAGGAAAAAACTTCCTATACGGTTCCAGGGGGGGTTATTGTTGATCTAATCTATCCCAATGAGCCGTCTATCGAATCGTTGCAATTGATGTTCGGTCCCGAAGAGAGGGAAGAGATCTGCGTAAAGTGGGTTTTTATGATCCAATAAAGAATCAAACTTATTTAAATGTTCCTGCTATTCTATATTTTCTTGAAAAAGGAGCTCAACCTACCGAAACCGTTTATGATAT